AATGAATTGCCTGATAAAAGGATTACCTTGATAGGGTAAATTATAAAAATTTTTATATTTTTATTCATTATATATAAAAGAATTAAACTATTTCTAAAAATTTCAAAAATTTTTGTGCCTCATACACTAATATATATATATATAAATTAAAAAGATAAGCTAATATAAGCTACTGGGTTCATACCCCATTTATAAAGGTTATAATCCTTTTCTTTTTAATTAAAAAATTTTCAATTATTATTTTTATAATAACATTAATTTTTGGTACATTATTAACTATTTCATCAAATTCATGACTTAGTGTATGAATAGGATTAGAAATTAATTTATTATCTTTCATTCCATTAATAAATGAAAATAAAAAAAATATATTAATATCTGAAAGAAGTTTAAATTATTTTTTAATTCAAGCTTATGCTTCTTCTATTCTTTTATTTTCCATTTTATTATTACTTTTATTTAATTTTAATTTTATTAATAATAATATTTTTATTAATTTAATAATTCTTTCAACTTTAGCATTAAAAAGAGGAATTGCCCCTTTCCATTTTTGATTTCCTAAAGTAATAGAAGGATTAAATTGATTTAATAATTTTATTTTAATAACTTGACAAAAAATTGCCCCTTTAATATTAATTTCTTATAATACAAATTATAATTTTATATTTATTTTAATTTTATTTTCAATAATTATTGGAGCTTTAGGAGGATTAAATCAAACTTCTTTACGAAAATTAATAGCTTTTTCTTCAATTAATCATTTAAGATGAATATTAATATCTATTATAAATAATGAATTTTTATGAATAATATACTTTATTCTTTACTCTTTATTATCCTTTTCAATTATTTTAATTTTTAATAAATTTAAATTATATCATTTTAATCAAATTTATAATTTTTCTTTAATTAATCCAATTATTAAATTAATAATTTTTATTAATTTATTATCTTTAGGAGGATTACCTCCATTTCTTGGATTTTTTCCTAAATGAATAATTATTGAAAATTTAATTAAAATAGATCAATTTTTTTTATTATTTATTGCAATTTGTATAACTTTAATTACATTATTTTATTATTTACGAATATCTTATAGAATTTATATATTAAATTTTTATAAAAATTCATGAATTTCAAAAAATTATAATAATAATTTAATAATTTTATTTATTAATTTTTTTTCAATTTCAGGTTTAACAATTATTTTTATATTTTACTTAATTATATAATTTGATTGAATAAGAGTTTAAGTTAATTAAACTATTAGTCTTCAAAGCTGAAAATATTTGTATATCCATTTAATTCTTAAACTTCAATAATTTATTATTATTCCTTTAGAATTGCAATCTAATATCATTATTAAATGAATATAAAGTTTGATTAAAAAGAAAAAAAATTCTTATAAATAAATTTACAATTTACTACCTATACTTCAGCCATTTAATCGCGACAATGGCTATTTTCAACAAATCATAAAGATATCGGAACATTATATTTTATCTTTGGAGCATGAGCAGGAATAATTGGAACTTCTCTAAGAATCTTAGTACGAATAGAATTAAGTCAACCAGGAATATTTATTGGAAATGATCAAATTTATAATGTAATTGTAACTGCACATGCATTTGTAATAATTTTTTTTATAGTTATACCTATTATAATTGGAGGATTTGGAAATTGATTAGTACCATTAATATTAGGAGCCCCTGATATAGCTTTCCCTCGAATAAATAATATAAGTTTTTGACTTTTACCCCCCTCAATTACCCTTCTTCTTTCAAGATCTATAGTTGAAAATGGAGCTGGAACCGGTTGAACAGTTTATCCACCTTTATCATCTAATATTGCTCATAATGGATCTTCAGTAGATTTAACTATTTTTTCTCTTCATTTAGCAGGTATTTCTTCTATTCTTGGAGCAATTAATTTTATTACAACTATTATTAATATACGATCAGAAGGAATTTCTTTAGATCGTATACCTTTATTTGTATGATCAGTAATTATTACTGCTATTCTTCTTTTATTATCTCTTCCTGTTCTAGCAGGAGCTATTACTATACTTCTTACTGATCGTAATTTAAATACTTCCTTTTTTGATCCAATTGGAGGAGGAGACCCTATTTTATATCAACATTTATTTTGATTTTTTGGACATCCAGAAGTTTATATTTTAATTTTACCAGGATTTGGTATAATTTCCCATATTATTACTCAAGAAAGAGGAAAAAAGGAAACATTTGGTACTTTAGGAATAATTTATGCTATGTTAGCTATTGGTCTTTTAGGATTTATTGTTTGAGCTCATCATATATTTACTATTGGAATAGATGTAGATACTCGAGCCTATTTTACATCAGCTACTATAATTATTGCTGTACCTACAGGAATTAAAATTTTTAGATGACTAGCTACCTTTCATGGTACACAATTAAATCTTAATCCAACTTTATTATGATCATTAGGATTTGTATTTTTATTTACTGTAGGAGGATTAACAGGTGTAATTTTAGCAAATTCATCTATTGATATTGTTCTTCATGATACTTATTATGTAGTTGCTCATTTTCATTATGTTTTATCAATAGGAGCTGTATTTGCTATTATAGCAGGATTTATTCACTGATACCCTTTATTAACAGGATTAATAATAAATCCTTTATGATTAAAAATTCAATTTATAATTATATTTATTGGAGTTAATTTAACATTTTTCCCTCAACATTTTTTAGGGTTAGCAGGAATACCTCGACGATATTCAGATTTTCCAGATAGTTATTTATCATGAAATATAATTTCATCATTAGGAAGAACAATTTCTTTATTTGCTATTTTATTTTTTCTTTTTATTATTTGAGAAAGAATAATTACTAAACGAACTCCTTCTTTTCCAATACAATTATCTTCATCTATTGAATGATATCATTCAATACCTCCTATAGAACATACATATTCTGAACTACCTATTTTATCCTCAAATTTCTAATATGGCAGAATAGTGCAATGAATTTAAGCTTCATATATAAAGATTTTATCTTTTATTAGAAAATGGCAACATGATCAAATCTAGGTTTACAAAATAGTATATCCCCTTTAATAGAACAATTAAATTTTTTTCATGATCATACAATTTTAATTTTAATTATAATTACAACTTTAATTGCATATATTATAATTATATTATTTTTTAATAAATTTACTAATCGTTATCTTTTACATGGACAAACAATTGAAATTATTTGAACAATTTTACCAGCAATCATTTTAATATTTATTGCATTTCCCTCTCTTCGATTATTATATTTAATAGATGAAATTAATAATCCTTTAATTACATTAAAATCAATTGGACACCAATGATATTGAAGATATGAATATTCTAATTTTATTAATTTAGAATTTGATTCTTATATAATTCCAACAAATAATCTTGACATTAATGGATTTCGTTTATTAGATGTAGATAACCGAATTATTATCCCTTTTAATAATCAAATCCGAATTTTAGTAACAGCAACTGATGTTTTACATTCATGAACTATTCCTTCCCTAGGAGTAAAAATTGATGCTACTCCTGGACGTTTAAATCAAACTAATTTTATAATTAATCAACCAGGTTTATTTTTTGGTCAATGTTCAGAAATTTGTGGAGCCAATCATAGTTTTATACCTATTGTTATTGAAAGAATTCCTATAAATTTTTTCATTAAATGAATTTCTTCTCAAATCAATTCATTAGATGACTGAAAGCAAGTAATGATCTCTTAAATCATATAATAGTAAATTAGCAATTACTTCTAATGATTTTATTTTTTTTTAAAAAATTAGTTTATCCAAAAACCTTAGTTTGTCAAACTAAAAATATTAAAATAATTAATATTTTTTTAATACCTCAAATATCACCATTAAGATGATTAACACTTTTTTTTATTTTCTCTTTTACATTAATGATTTTTAATATTAAAAATTATTTTTGTTTTTTTTATCCTTTAAACTTAAATTCTAAAAATTTAAATATTAAACAAATTAAAATAAATTGAAAATGATAACTAATTTATTTTCTGTATTTGACCCTTCAACAACAATCTTTAATATATCATTAAATTGATTAAGAACTTTTATTGGATTATTAATTATTCCTATATCTTTTTGAATAATACCAAATCGATTCCAAATTATTTGAAATAATATTTTAATAATCCTTCATAAAGAATTTAAAACACTTTTAGGTCCTAATAATATTAGAAAAAGAACATTAATATTTATTTCTATATTTTCTTTAATTATATTTAATAATTTTCTTGGTTTATTCCCTTATATTTTTACAAGAACAAGTCATTTAACTTTAACTTTAACATTAGCATTTCCTTTATGATTAAGATTTATAATTTATGGATGAACTTGTCATACTAATCATATATTTTCTCATTTAGTTCCTCAAGGAACTCCTTCAATTCTTATACCTTTTATAGTATGTATTGAAACTATTAGAAATATTATTCGTCCAGGAACATTAGCTATTCGATTAACAGCTAATATAATTGCAGGACATTTATTAATAACTTTATTAGGAAATACAGGGCCTATATCTTCTTCATATATTATTATTTCAATCATTTTAATTGTTCAAGTTGCATTATTACTTTTAGAATCAGCAGTAGCAATTATTCAATCTTATGTATTTTCAGTTTTAAGTACTCTTTATTCAAGAGAAGTAAATTAATGTCAACAAAAATAAATCATCCTTTTCATTTAGTTGATTATAGTCCTTGACCTTTATTAGGAGCAATTAGTGCTATAACTACAGTAACTGGATTAGTTCAATGATTTCACCAATATAATATTAATTTATTTTTATTAGGTAATTTTATTACTTTATTAATTATATATCAATGATGACGAGACATTTCTCGAGAAGGAACATTTCAAGGGCTCCATACTTGAAATGTAACTTTAGGATTACGATGAGGTATAATTTTATTTATTGTTTCAGAAATTTTTTTTTTTATTTCTTTTTTTTGAGCCTTTTTTCATAGTAGTTTATCCCCAACTATTGAATTAGGTATAATATGACCCCCAATAGGAATTAACTCATTTAACCCTTTCCAAATTCCTTTATTAAATACAGCTATTTTATTATCTTCAGGAATTACAGTTACATGATCTCATCATAGTTTAATAGAAAATAATCATACTCAAACTATTCAAAGTTTATTTTTTACTATTTTATTAGGTATTTATTTTTCTATTTTACAAGGTTATGAATATTTAGAAGCTTCATTTACAATTGCAGATAATATTTATGGATCAACATTTTTTGTAGCAACAGGATTTCATGGTCTTCATGTATTAATTGGAACCTCTTTTTTATTAATTTGTTTTTTTCGACATATTAATTATCATTTTTCAAAAAATCATCATTTTGGGTTTGAAGCAGCTGCTTGATATTGACATTTTGTAGATGTTGTTTGATTATTTTTATATATCTCAATTTACTGATGAGGAGGATAATTTATAAAGTATATAATTGTATAAATGACTTCCAATCATTAGGACTAAATAAATTTAGTATAAATAATTATACTTTTATTTATAATAAGTTTAATTATTTTAATTATTACTATTATTGTAATAATATTAGCTAGTTTTCTATCAAAAAAAACTATTAATGATCGAGAAAAATCCTCTCCATTTGAATGTGGATTTGATCCAATAAATTATTCCCGTTTACCTTTTTCACTTCGATTCTTTTTAATTGCAATTATTTTTCTTATTTTTGATGTAGAAATTGCATTATTACTTCCAATAATTTTAATTATTAAATCATCTAATTTATTTAATTGAACAATTACTAGTATATTTTTTATTTTAATTTTATTAATAGGGTTATATCATGAATGAAATCAAGGAGCTTTAGAATGAAATAATTAAATATGAAGCGATTTATTGCAATTAGTTTCGACCTAATTTTAGGTGAAATTTCACCCTTATTTTATTTAGGATAATAGTTAATTATAACATTTAATTTGCATTTAAAAAATATTGATTTATTCAATTTATCTTAAATTAATTGAAACCAAAATAGAGGTATATTACTGTTAATGATATCAATGAATTATAAATTCCAATTAAGAAATATAAATGGAATTAAACCATTAAAGATAAAAGTTAGCAGCTTTTTCTTGATCAACATATTTCTACTATACTTCTTTTATTTATATAGTTTAATAAAAACCTTACATTTTCAATGTAAAATTAATAAAATATTTATTTATAAATATTTAAAAATTTTAATAATTTCCCTAACATCTTCAATGTTATACTCTAATATATAAGCTATTTAAATTTTAATTTAAAAATATTATAATTAATAAAATAATAATTCAAATAAAATATCTTATTAAATAAATTTTTAAATTATTATTTTGAAATTCTTGAATATATAAAGAATATTTTTTTATTTGATTATATAATATTTGACCCCCAAAATATTCACTTCAACCTTGATCAAATCTTTTATATAAATTTAATCCTAATTTTAATGGAAATTTAATAATAAATAAAGTAGAAATTAAAGGTATAAATCATATTATCCCTACAAATAATTTTAAATTATATTTAACAAAAATATTTCTATTTAATAAAAATATATAATTTAATATATATCCAATTAATCCTCCTAATAAACACACAATTAATGTTAATAATTTTATAAATTTAGGTAATATAATCATTTTTGGATTTAAAAATAATAATCAATTTAATATTCTTCCTCTAAAAATAGTTATAATTATTAAAAAAAAAATTCTAAAATTTATAATTTTTCTTTTATCTCTTAATATATTTAAAGATATATTTTTAAAATTTCCAGTTATTGAATAATAAACTAAACGTAAAGAATAACAAACTGTTAATCCAGTAGAAAAAAAAAAAAGAAAAAATGAAAAAAAATTTATATAAGATAATATAACTACTTCTAAAATTATATCTTTAGAATAAAATCCTGCTAAAAATGGTATTCCACATAAAGCTAAATTAGCAATATTAAAACATCTACAAACTATAGGTATTCTTATAAATAAACCCCCTATAAAACGAATATCTTGAACATTTTTTATATTATGAATAATTACCCCAGCACATATAAATAATAAAGCTTTAAATAAAGCATGTGTCAATAAATGAAAAAAAGCTAATTTAAACTCCCCAATAGATAAAATTCTTATTATTAAACCTAATTGACTTAAAGTAGATAAAGCAATAATTTTTTTTAAATCAAATTCAAAATTTGCCCCTAACCCAGCTATAAATATTGTTAATCCTGAAATTAATAATATAAATTGTCCAAAAAATGTATTAATTAATAAAATATTAAATCGAATTAATAAATAAACACCAGCTGTTACTAAAGTTGAAGAATGAACTAAAGCTGAAACAGGAGTAGGAGCAGCTATAGCTGCTGGTAATCAAGAAGAAAAAGGAATTTGAGCTCTTTTTGTTATTGCAGCCAATATAACTAACCCTATAATAATAAATATTTCAAAATTATTACTTTTTATTTCTAAATAAAAAATATAATTTCAACTTCCATAATTTAATATTCAAGTAATAGCTAATAACAAAGTTACATCTCCAATTCGATTTGATAATCCAGTTAATATACCTGCATTATAAGACTTAACATTTTGAAAATAGATTACTAAACAATAAGAAACTAATCCTAAACCATCTCAACCTAATAAAATTCTAATTAAATTAGGTCTAATAATTAATATTATTATTGAAAATACAAATATTAATACTAATAAAATAAATCGATTAATATTAACATCACTTATTATATAATCATTTCTATAAAAAATTACTAAAGAAGAAATTAATAAAACAAAAGATATAAATATTAATCTTATTCAATCAAATAAAAAAGTTATAACAATAGATACTGAATATAAAGAAATAATTTCTCACTCAATAAAAATAATTAAATCATTCAATATAAATTTTAAACTAAAAATAAATAAATTAATTCTAATAATAATTAAAAAATAAAATCTAATTTTACAATAACTTAATAAATTATTCATGATTTAAAATGAACTTTCATATCATTGACACCACAAATCAATATTTTTATTTAAACTATCTAAATTAAATTCATAATATACAAAAATCACTTTTTAAAATTAAAAAATTTAAAGGTAATCAATGTAATATTAATAATAAATATTCTCGTATTATCCCAAATGAAAAAAAATTAATTCCAGAATAAAATTTTCCATGTTGTCTATAAGAAAATAAATATAAAGTATAAGCAGCACTAAAAAAAGATAAAAAAGCTATTGAAATTATTGTTAATCATGACCATCTAATAATTCTATTTATTAAACTAATTTCACCTAATAAATTTAAAGTTGGTGGAGCTGCTATATTTCCAGAACATAATAAAAATCATCATAAAGATAAACTAGGTATAAAATTTAATATACCTTTATTAATTAATATTCTCCGACTACTTATTCGCTCATAAGAAATATTAGCTAAACAAAATAAACCGGAAGAACATAAACCATGACCAATTATTAATGTATAAGATCCTCTTAATCCTCAATAAGTTATTGTTAATAATCCACTTAAAACAATTCCTATATGAGCAACAGAAGAATAAGCAATTAATGATTTTAAATCTATTTGTCGTAAACAAATTAATCTAACTAATAATCCTCCTATTAATCTAATTCTAATTCATCAATAATTAAAATTTATTCCAACAATTTGTAAAATAGAAAATACCCGTAATAATCCATATCCTCCTAATTTTAATAAAACTCCTGCTAAAATTATCGAACCAGAAATTGGAGCTTCAACATGAGCTTTAGGTAATCATAAATGTACTAAAAATATAGGTATTTTTACTAAAAAAGCTAAAATTATACATAAATATATAAATTTCAAATTATAATTTTTAATATATCTTAATATAATAAAATTTATTAAATTTAAATCATTTTTAATATAAAAAATACCAATTAATAATGGTAATGAAGCTAATAAAGTATAAAATAATAAATAAATTCCTGCTTGTAAACGTTCAGGTTGATACCCCCACCCTAAAATTAAAAATAATGTTGGAATTAGTCTTCTTTCAAAAAATAAATAAAATATAAATATTCTTATAGAACTAAAAGTAAAAATTAATATTAATAATAAAAATAAAATTATAAAAACAAATAAATTTTTATAATTATTTAATCGATAAATTATTTCTCTTGCTATTATCATTAAAGAACAAATTCAAAATCTTAATAAAATTAATCCATAAGAAATTATATCTATTCCAAAATAATAAGAAATTTCACAAAAATAATTAATTCTAATAATTTTTAATATATAAATTAATGAAATAAAAAATATTATATTTTGAACCATTCAATAATTAATTTTATATAATAATAATAGTATTAAACCAAAAATAAAAAAAATAAATTTTAACATTGTAAAATTGAAAATCTTTGAAAATAATCATTTCCATGAGTACGAATTATTGAAACTAAAATTGATAAACCTAAAACCCCTTCACATACACAAAAAGTTAAAAAAAATATACTAAAATATTTTTCATTTATTATAAAATTTAAAAAAAAAAATAATATTATAAATAATATTAAAACTATAAATTCTAAAATTAATAATATACATAATAAATGTTTACGTCTAAAAATAAATACTATTCTTCCAAAAATAAATATAGTAATAATAATTAATAAAAATAAATTTATCATTAGTTTTAATAGTTTAAATAAAACATTAGTCTTGTAAACTAAAAATAAAAAAAATTATTTTTTTAAAACATCAAGAAAAAAGAAACTTCTTTTTCATTAATTCCCAAAATTAATATTTTAAATAAACTATTTCTTGATATTTTTATAACAATTACTTTTATTTCTTTTATAATTAGATTTATTTTTACACAAATTAATCACCCATTAGCAATAGGATTAACACTTTTAATTCAAACATTTTTAATTTGTATAATATCTAGAATTTATATTCAAACTTTCTGATATTCATATATTTTATTCTTAATTTTTATAGGAGGAATACTTGTTTTATTTATTTATGTAACATCATTATCGTCAAATGAAATATTTTCTATATCAATTAAAATAATAATTATATCATCATTAATTTTTTCAATTTATTTAATATTATATTTTTTTATTGACAAAATAATACTTGAAACATTTCTAAATAATTTTGAAATAAATTTATTAACAAATTTCAAAAATTTATATTCAGAAAATATTTTATCATTAAATAAAATATATAATTTCCCAATAAATATAATCACTTTATTATTAATTAATTATTTATTTTTAACATTATTAATATCTGTAAAAATTACTATAAAAAATTATGGTCCATTACGACCTATATATTAATGAATAAACCATTACGAAATACCCACCCTTTATTAAAAATTATAAATAATGCTTTAATTGATCTTCCTGCTCCATCTAATATTTCAATTTGATGAAATTTTGGATCTTTATTAGGATTATGCTTAATTATCCAAATTATAACCGGATTATTTTTAGCAATACATTACACTGCAGATATTGAAACAGCTTTTAATAGAGTTAATCATATTTATCGAGATGTTAATAATGGATGATTCCTTCGAATTTGTCATGCAAATGGAGCTTCATTTTTTTTTGCTTGTTTATTTACTCATGTAGGACGAGGAATTTATTATAATTCATTTCTTTATATCCCAACTTGAATAATTGGTGTAATTATATTATTTATAACAATAGCTACAGGATTTTTAGGATATGTTTTACCTTGAGGACAAATATCATTTTGAGGAGCTACTGTAATTACAAATTTATTATCAGCTATTCCATATTTAGGGAATGATTTAGTTCAATGAATTTGAGGAGGATTTGCAATCGATAATGCAACTTTAACACGATTTTTTACATTTCATTTTATTCTACCATTTATTATTTTAGCTTTAACAATAATTCACTTATTATTCCTTCATCAAACCGGGTCAAATAATCCATTAGGATTAAATAGAAATATTGATAAAATTCCATTTCATCCATATTTTATTTATAAAGATATAATTGGATTTATTATTTTTATTTGAATTTTAATTTCATTCATTTGAAAATTCAATTATCTATTAATAGATCCAGAAAATTTTATCCCTGCTAATCCTTTAGTTACCCCTGTTCATATTCAACCTGAATGATATTTTTTATTTGCATATGCAATTTTACGATCAATTCCTAATAAATTAGGAGGAGTAATTGCATTAGTTTTTTCAATTGCAATTTTAATAATTTTACCTTTTACACATATAAGAAAATTCCAAGGACTTCAATTTTATCCTTTAAATCAATGATTATTTTGATTTATAACTACAATTACATGTTTATTAACATGAATTGGAGCTCGCCCAGTAGAAATCCCATATATTATAACTGGACAAATTTTAACTATTTTATATTTTTCTTATTTTATTATTAATCCTTTTTTATCTAAATATTGAGATAAATTATTAAATTAATTAATAAGCTTTTATAGTTTATATCTTGAAAATATAAGAAAGAAGTAAAATCTTCTATTAATTTTTATACTAAAAATCATTCATTATAATATAAAAATTTTAATCCCAATAAAAAAAAATAAATAATTTAATGATAAAGGTAAAAATCTCTTTCATGCTAAATATATTAATTTATCATATCGAAATCGAGGTAATGTCCCACGAATTCAAATAAATATAAAAGAAATAATTACTAATTTTAAAAAAAAAAAAATTCTATAAATATCTGCTCCTAAAAAAATTACACAAAATAATATACTTATAAATAAAATTCTTGAATATTCAGCTAAAAAAATTAATGCAAATCCTCCTCTTCTATATTCTACATTAAATCCAGAAACTAATTCAGATTCTCCTTCTGCAAAATCAAAAGGAGTTCGATTAGTTTCAGCCAAACAAGAAGCAAATCAAACCAAACTTAATGGATAACAAAAAATAATAAATCAAATATATTTTTGAAATAAAAAAAAATTTAAAAAATTATAACTTCCAACTAAAAAAATTAATCTTAATAAAATTAAAGCTAATCTAACTTCATAAGAAATTGTTTGAGCTACTGCTCGTAACCCTCCTAATAAAGCATAATTTGAATTTGAAGATCATCCAGCAATTATTACTGTATAAACTCCTAAACTAGTAATACAAAAAAAAAATAAAATCCCTAAATTAAATGAATATAATTTAATTAAATAAGGAATACATAATCAAATTAATAAAGATAAAAATAAAGAAAAAATTGGAGAAAAATAATAAACTAAATAATTTGATAATAAAGGATAAGTTTGTTCTTTAGTAAATAATTTAACTGCATCTCTAAAAGGTTGTAATAACCCAATAAATCCTACTTTATTAGGTCCTTTACGAATTTGAATATATCCTAAAACTTTACGTTCTAATAAAGTTAAAAAAGCAACTCTAACTATTACACAAATAATTAATAATAATCTACCAATTAATCTTAATAAATAATCCTTAAAATACAATACTATTTATAATAATAAAATATTATTTATATAAATTCTAAATTTATTGCACTATTCTGCCAAAACAGTAAACTATTTTATTATTATTATTCATAATTATTAAAATTAATATTTTTTATATTAGGTCCTTTCGTACTATAATATAATATAATATTAAAGATAGAAACCAACCTGGCTTACACCGGTTTGAACTCAGATCATGTAAGAATTTAAAGGTCGAACAGACCTAAATTTTAAACTTCTACACCTAAAATAATTCTTAATCCAACATCGAGGTCGCAATCTTTTTTGTCGATATGAACTCTAAAAAAAAATTACGCTGTTATCCCTAAGGTAACTTAAACTTTTAATCAATATAATTGGATCAATTAATCATAAATTAATGTAAAAATATAATAAAAGTTATTTAAATTTTTATACCACCCCAGTAAAATTTTTTATAAAATTATAAATTAAATAATTCTTAAATTTTTATAAAATATAAAAATAAAGATCTATAGGGTCTTCTCGTCTTTTAATTTTATTTTAACTTTTTAATTAAAAAATAAAATTCTAAATAAATTTATATAAGACAGTATATATCTTATTCAACCATTCATACAAGCCTTCAATTAAAAGACTATTGATTATGCTACCTTCGCACAGTCAAAATACTGCGGCCCTTCAAATTTATTCAGTGGGCAGGTTAGACTTTAAATTAAATTCAAAAAGACATGTTTTTGATAAACAGGTAAATATATAATTATTGCCGAATTCCTTATATAAACCTCACATTTATAAATAATTTATATAAATTAATATACTAATTTTATCATAATTAATAAATTTTTATAATTAAAAATTATATTTTAATAAATAACTTAATTTTAAAATAAATAATATAAATTATAAATAAATTATAACATACTTTATAATAATGGCTATTTTTAAACCTAAATTTAAATAATTTTATATAATAAATTTAAATTTTTATTTTAAAGCTTATCCCTTAAAATATTAATTATATTAAATTAAATAATTTTTGAATAAATTATTTAATTAATATATCTAAATTAAATTTATTTCTTAAAAAACTAGATATATTTTAAAACGATTAACATTTCATTTCTAAATTTATATTAAAAATAATTATTCAACATTAACTATTATATAAATTTAAATCTTTAAAATTCGAGAAAAATTAATATAATAATTAATTAATTAATAAACCCTGATACACAAGGTACAATAAATTAAATTTTCTTTTAAAATAATAATTTTTCAAAATATTTCAATTTTCTTTTACAATACAAATAAACTATAATAAAAATTATTATTTCATTAAATATTACTAAAACTAAAAAATATTAAAATTATTTTTATTAATATAATAAATTAAATAAATAAAATTAATAAATAAAATTTAATCAATTTAAATTGATTTGCACAAATTTCTTTTCAATGTAAATGAAATACTTTACTATCTAAGCTTTAAATTGTCTTTCTAGATACACTTTCCAGTACATCTACTTTGTTACAACTTATCTTATTTTAATAATAAGAACGATGGGCGATATGTACATAATTTAGAGCTAAAATCTTATAAATAATCTATTTTATAATACTATCAAATCCAATTTTAAAATTCTAATTTCAAAAATTTATCCATTTAAATAAATTTATTGTAATCCATCTCTACTTAAATATAAACTGCACCTTGATCTGACATTTTTTATAAATAATAAATTAAGAAAATTTTATCTTATAATATATTCTGATGACGACGATATACAAATTAAATCAATTTAAGTAAGGTTCAATGTGGATTATCAATTATAGGACAGATTCCTCTGAATAGACTAAATTACCGCCAAATTATTTAAATTTAAAGAATATAACTAATACTACTTTAATATTTTATTATTTATTTTCAATAATAGGGTATCTAATCCTAGTTTATTATAAAAAGTTTATAGCTTAAATTAATTAAAATATAATAATAATAATAATTTAATAATTTCACCTAATAAATTTTTATTTATATTATTAATTAAACAATTTAACTAATATTAAAAATTTTTATTAACATTATTTGTATAACCGCGGTAGCTGGCACAAATTTTACCAATATTAAATATTATTACTAATACAAAATTTCTTTTTATATATTAATATTAATTACTGAGAATAATAAATTAAATTAACTTTTTTAAAAAATTAACTTTTACCCACAAAAATTTACATGTAAAATAAAATAATAATAAAAAATTTAACTATAATAAAATCATTTTTTTTTAATTATTAAACATAAAATAATTTCTTAATTATTTAATTTAAATTAACTTTTTAATATACACATATTAATTTTATAATTAAATAAAATAAATTATAACAACTAAATTACATAATCGAAAATCACCTCCTACAAAAATTTTTAAGCCCCTTTTTTTTTAATTATTAAACATAAAATAATTTCTTAATTATTTAATTTAAATTAACTTTTTAATATACACATATTAATTTTATAATTAAATAAAATAAATTATAACAACTAAATTACATAATCGAAAATCACCTCCTACAAAAATTTTTAAGCCCCTTTTTTTTTAATTATTAAACATAAAATAATTTCTTAATTATTTAATTTAAATTAACTTTTTAATATACACATATTAATTTTATAATTAAATAAAATAAATTATAACAACTAAATTACATAATCGAAAATCACCTCCTACAAAAATTTTTAAGCCCCCTTTTTTTTTAATTATTAAACATAAAATAATTTCTTAATTATTTAATTTAAATTAACTTTTTAATATACACATATTAATTTTATAATTAAATAAAATAAATTATAACAACTAAATTACATAATCGAAAATCACCTCCTACAAAAATTTTTAAGCCCCTTTTTTTTTTAATTATTAAACATAAAATAATTTCTTAATTATTTAATTTAAATTAACTTTTTAATATACACATATTAATTTTATAATTAAATAAAATAAATTATAACAACTAAATTACATAATCGAACTCAAAATAAAAATTTAATAAATATATAAATATTTTATATTAATATATGAATACTTATAATCTTTAATATTTTTTAATTAATTAATTTTTTAAGCCTTTTTTTTTTATTATATTATATATTTAATATAAATATATAAATATAATAATAATATATAAATTATTTATATATTATTATATTTATATTGTATTTTAATTAAATATTTATTTTATTATATAATAATATTATATAAATTATTTAATATATATATAGTAATTAATATATATATA